CAATCCCCAAAAGAATCTTGGGGGATTGCTATCTTCTATCTTCAAAAATTAATATATGAATACAAAAGTATTATCCATTTATAGATGGAGCTTCCACAGAAGCTAGATCTAGAGGGAAGTTGTGTGCATTACGTTCATGCATTACTTCCATACCAAGATTAGCACGATTTATGATATCAGCCCAAGTGTTAATAACACGACCTTGACTGTCAACTACAGATTGGTTAAAATTGAAACCATTCAGGTTGAACGCCATAGTACTAATACCCAAAGCAGTAAACCAGATACCCACTACTGGCCAAGCAGCCAGGAAGAAATGTAAGGAACGGGAATTGTTGAAACTAGCATATTGGAAGATCAATCGGCCAAAATAACCATGAGCGGCTACAATATTATAAGTTTCTTCCTTTTGACCGAATCTGTAACCTTCATTAGCAGACTCGTTTTCAGTGGTTTCCCTGATTAAACTAGAAGTTACCAAAGAACCATGCATAGCACTGAATAAGGAGCCGCCAAATACACCAGCTACGCCTAACATGTGAAATGGATGCATAAGAATGTTGTGCTCTGCCTGGAATACAATCATGAAGTTGAAAGTACCAGATATTCCTAAAGGCATACCATCAGAGAAACTTCCTTGACCGATAGGGTAGATCAAGAAAACAGCTGTAGCAGCCGCAACAGGAGCTGAATATGCAACAGCAATCCAAGGCCGCATACCCAGACGGAAACTAAGTTCCCACTCACGACCCATATAACAAGCTACACCAAGTAAAAAGTGTAGAACAATCAGTTCATAAGGACCGCCATTGTATAACCACTCATCAACAGATGCTGCTTCCCATATTGGGTAAAAATGCAAACCTATAGCTGCGGAAGTAGGAATAATGGCACCTGAAATAATATTGTTTCCATAAAGTAGAGACCCAGAAACAGGTTCACGAATACCATCAATATCGACAGGAGGGGCAGCAATGAAGGCAATGATAAATACAGAAGTTGCGGTCAATAAAGTAGGGATCATCAAAACACCAAACCATCCAATGTAAAGACGGTTTTCAGTACTGGTAATCCAGTTGCAAAAGCGACCCCATAGGCTTGTACTTTCGCGTCTCTCTAAAATTGCAGTCATGATAAGATCTTGGTTTATTCTATTTTCAAGGACTCCCAAGCACACGCATTCACTATAACTAGAGATTAGATAGATTCGAGATTAGATAGATAATGAAAGGCTTGTTATTTAACAGCATAATATGTCTTATATGCTAATGTCAACCAATCAAAATGAATATCGATTGGAATGACCAATCCTATCAGAACAATCTTTAATAAAATAATAGAGTTAAAATAAAAACTAAAAAAAGGAATATCTTTCTCTTCCTTTTGTATGGGTTGCCCGGGACTCGAACCCGGAACTAGTCGGATGGAGTAGATAATTCTTCTTTGTTGATATATAAAAAAAAGATCCCTCCCCAAACCGTGCTTGCAGTTTTCATTGCACACGACTTTCCCTATGTATGGATCAATCAAAAATACAAAATAATTACATATCGAGAAGAAAGTCTAATAATTTTGACTACTCAGTGAATTTCACCACGAATATGATGATATATCATGATATATGAGCATTTCAGAATATAAATTCGTTTTTTTTTTCATTTTCATGAAAAAGTTTCATGAACAATCATGAATGATCCACCAGATTATTGATACGGAGAATATCCAAATACCAAATACGTTCTCTATGTAATCTGTGTAAAATAAAAGGGATTTTTTGAAGGAATATGAAAGAAAGAGATTGTTCTTCTTCCAAAAAAAATTCTTCTAAGAATCCCGAACCTAATCTTTGCATAAAAGTACGTACTGTACTTTTATGTTTACGAGCCAAAGTTCTAGCACACGAAAGTCGAAGTATATACTTTATACGATACAAAACCTGTTTTTTTGAGGATCCGCTGTGATAACGACAAAGATTTCTACATATCCGACAAAATTGATCAATAATATCAGAATCCGATAAATTGGTCCAGATAGGTTTACTAATAGGATGACCAAAAACAGTACAAAATTGAGCTTTTGACAATGATCCAATAAGAGAAATAACTGGGACTATGGTATCTAATTTCTTAGTCAGAGTATTTATTAGAAATGAATTCTCTAGCATTTGATTTCTTACTACCAAAGGGTTTTTTAGTACACTTGAAAAATACCCCAGAAAAGATAAGGAATAGTTGGGTAATTGTTTTATATGGATCCTATAAGGTTGAAACCAAAAATGAAAATAAGATTGCCAAAAATTCACAAAATGAAATTTCCATTTCTTCATCAGAATAAGAGTTCCTTTTGAAGACAGGATAGCTTTTCCTTGATATCGAACATAATGTATGAAAGTATCTTTGAGGAACCATAGGATCCTCTGAAAAGAATTACAACACACGACTATAAGATATTCTATTTTTCCATAGAAATGTGTTCGCTCAAGAAAGACTCCAGAAGATATTGATCGTAAATAATAAGACTTTTTACGAAGAAACAGGAATAGATATTCGCATTCATATACATAAGAATTATGTAGGAACAAAAAGAATCTTTTATTTCTTTTTGAAAAGATGTAAATAGATTTCTTTGAAGTAATGAGATTATTCAAATTGTGATATTCGTGGAAAAACAATCGCAATAAATGCAAAGAAGGAACATCTTTGATCCAGCATTGAAGGATTTGAACCAAGATTTCCAGATGGATGGGATGGGGTATTAGTAGATCTGACACATAATTTAAATGTGATAATTTATCCTCTAAAAAGGCAAATATTGAATGAATAGATCGTAAATTCTGATATTTTGGTATTCTTTTTTCTTCAAGGGAAAATGCTAATCTCGACGAGAATGGAATTTCTAGAATGACTCCAAAACCTTCTAATACCATTTGAGAATAAAAATGAGAAGAAAAAGAATTTTTGTACCCCCAAGATTCATTTTGGCTAGAATCATTCACCGAAGAAATCAAAGATTTCTGTTGATACATTTGAGTAATTAAACGTTTCACAAGTACTAAACTAGATTTATTGTCAGAAACAACAATTTCCACAGGTTCATAAAAAATAAAACTATTGAAGCTATGAGAATGAGCAAGTGAGTAAATATACTCCTGAAGGAGTAGCGGATACAGGAAGCTTTGTTGCCGAAATCTATCTTTTTTCAATCTAAATATCCTTCCAATCTTGCCATTTAAATACATTTCTACTGTAATTAAAAAAGAGAGGCGCTTCTTGTGTTATTGTTATGAAATGATACATAGTGCGATATGGTCAGAACGGCGTATGTTTATGTTGTATATAGTATATTGTTTCTCTTATACTAAGATAGTATTTAGAATAAAATAGTTTAACTTATAACTAGAATAAACTCTAATAATAGAGTCTAGTATTAACTAGTATTAATATATACTTTTATACTGTATTATGATGTAAAAAAAAATAATGAGAATCTTAAGAAGTAAAATATTATAGAAAAGTAAGAACAAATAAAGAATATATACCCCGGAGACAGAGAGCCCAATCTACAAATCTACAGATCTTTTTCCTTTACCTTTCTATCCTATTTGGTTTTTTTTCCTTGTTAATCTAACTAGGAATCTAGAATAACGATAAAATAAAATAACAAATAAGAAAAAGGGGTCAAAATCTTTTATTTTTGCAAACCAATCACTCTTTTGACTTTGGAAAAAGAAAATTATTCTTTTTATCACTATACTATTTCTTCTACACATCCGTCTCCAACCCACAATAAAGAATAATTAGGATTAATAAAAAAAAAGAATCAAAGATGCACTCACAATTCACAAGAGAACCTTTTCCCACATCAGGCACTAATCTATTTTTAACGTATAATTAGTAATTTGATCGGGTAATCATTCAAATTAAGAAGGTAAGCTCGTTGCTTTTTTGTCTTACTCAAATTGGAGCCATAAGGCTCTATCCATTTATTCACTAGACCAAAAATAGTTTACTGAATTTTAAAATTGTTGTTCTATTTTTATTCTGAGTAATAGAAATCTTATTTTTCTATGATTATATTATTTTTCTATTCTTTTTACGACATGCTCTTTTTTCCATTCATTACCTTTCAGGATCAGTCGTGGTCTTATAAACTCTACCAATAGTCTAGACAAATTTCTTCATCCAAATGTGTAAAAGATCATAGTCGCAATTAAAAGCCGAGTACTCTACCATTGAGTTAGCAACCCGAGATCAATATGAAGTGTATATATGATCAAAATAAAAAAAAAAATTCAGCAAACTCATCCATTTTACTAAAGTAAAGAGCCAATAGGTAATGGGGATAAAAAGATCTATTTATATACGATCAAATTCTATTTGTTTGATACGCCATTGTCAATATGAATGGACTTTTTTGAAAACAAATTTAAAGAAATTATATAGAAATTTGTGTTGGATCAGCACAACATAAAGAATTAAAATTTGAGCGGCAAAAAAAAATAAGGAATAAGGTAGAGTATAGAAAAAATAGAAGTTTTCTTTAATATAAAAATATAAAAAAGAAAAGTACAATACAAGAAGAAAGATTACCCCCCTTGTTGGGGGGTTCCACAACAAGAAGTGAGAAAAAAATACAAAGAATAAAAATAAGAATAAAATAAGTATGAATAGAACAATAAAAAAAGAAATTTTGAATAAAAAATTATACAATGATAGGTACTCGTTATCCTATTCTTTTTTTATTCATGATTCTTGTGTTCCCTTTCTTTTTTTATTCATGATTCTTGTGTTCCCTTTCTTTTTTTATCAAAAGAAACTTGGAATTCTTTAAAGAATTCCGCCTTCCTTAAAATATCATAAACAGTTCCTGTGGGCTGAGCGCCTTTTTCAAGGAAATATAAAATAGCAGAAACATTTGAATAAGTTTGATTCTTTATCGGATCATAAAAACCCACTCTTTGAAGATCTCTTCCTTCTCTTCGGGATCGAACATCAATTGCAACGATTCGATAGATGGCTTATTGGGATAGATATAGATAAAAGATGCCCCCATAGAAACGTATAGGAAGTTTTCTCCTCATACGGCTCAAGAAAAAATGATTTTTCTGTCTATAATTTCTATTTCTATAAATAGAAATAGAAATAAAATATGGATCCAGAAAGAATTAGACTGTAATTTGAGTCTTTTTTTTTTATTCTTTACAGAAAAAGAAATTTCATTTGTACTCCTAACTCAAGTTGGGTAGTTTTGAAAGAGTTCAAAAGTAAATCCTTAAAGTTTCTTGAGCTGTCTCTAACCTCCTTTTTTGTCTCCTTTCGGATATATTTTTTTTTTACTCGTTTTGATCCAATTGTTGAGACAAGTTAAAATAGTGTTTCCTTGTTCCGGAATTTGTTGTCTTTGCTTTGCGCTTTGTGAAATCATTGGGTTTAGACATTACTTCGGTGATCCTTACTCCTTTTCAAAAAGGCAGCAACATACCTTTTGTTTTTTGTTCTTTCTATGGAAAAGGAAAAAATCATACGAAAGATTGATCCCTTTGTGATACACTCTTAATCGAAAAAGTTCGAGAATTTCGACAAATTTCAGCCTCTCCCTTAGCCTCTACATTTATCTATATTTAGATTAAGATTGATGATATATTTACAAAGTTGGTCTAACTTATTGATTGTAACTAACCCTAGATTATTCCCCCAATAAATGAATCAATCATTTTTGCTCGAGCTCCATCATATGCTATACCTTGATATATACCATTAATATCTTTATTTAGCAACCCAAGACAAATTAAATAAGTTTCCTAGCAGAACAAACTATGTCGAGACAAGAGCACCTTCATTCGTATAGAAAATGGTGGATGTCAGAATCCACAGTCAATCATGTCCTTCAAGTCGCACGTTGCTTTCTACCACATCGTTTCAAACGAAGTTTTACCATAACATCCCTCTAATTTTATTTTAATTTTGAACCGTATGCAATTGATTCAATATGGAATCATGAATAGTCATTGACTGAACCGATACATAATAATCTACACTTAGAGATAAATATTTATCCGGAAAGGATTTCACTTAAAATTACCCCATATTTTTTCATATGAATAATATAACATGAAAAAAAAAACAAATTAGAAACCTCAAAAAAAGACTTTGACTTTACTTTCATTCAAATGAAAAATAAATTCCCATGAATGGATAAAAATTTTTATCCACTTTCACTAAATACTATCACTAACTTTACTAACTACTAACTAACTAATCAATATTTTATTAAAATTTTAAATATTAATATAAATCATAAATTATAAATATTCAATTATACAATAATAGACAATTATAAAATTTGATTTTATGATTCTAATATTATGATTTACTTATTATTTACCATCTCTTACCATCTCTAATTAAATATGATTTTCATTTAATTGAAAAAAGAGATATAGTTTGAGAATAAAGTTTCTTTTTTTTTAAGAAAAAGAGGGATCTTTTATGATGGAGTAAAAAGGGAGTAAAAAGAATCTCGTGTAAGATAAGATCGAAGAGAAAATCAGAATCCTCGTATTCTGATCTTTTCGCATCCATATCCATCATATAAAAAAAATAATCGTTAACGAAAGTAATCATGAATTATTGAATAATCAAATACTTTAATAAACTTTAGTAAAGAAAAAGAAGGAAAAAAAGATATGATTCTAAGAATCATTATTAGAATTCAGATTGGATAACATTGTATCCAACATTCAACAGAAAATTTTTGAATGAAATTCTCAATTTCAATAGAGAAGAATCTTTCGTTTCTTATGCAAACGATCTGGGACGGAAGGATTCGAACCTCCGAGTAACGGGACCAAAACCCATTGCCTTACCACTTGGCCACGCCCCATTTTGATTTGGTCTAAGAAAAACTAAGATAAATATTGGTTATTCGTCAAAAACCAACCAAAAGAAATATAGGACATGTTATCGCTAGAATTCAACACAATAGATATAGAATCAAAAAGATTAATTGATCATTATTTATAATTCAATTAATATATTATATGAAAATATAATTCCTTGTATTATTATTTATCTATTTATCTTAAATTTTCCCTCAGAAAAACAACTCAATACAATCTGATAATTTATTATCATTTCAATTTAATTTGAATCTTTAAGAAAAAGAAAAGAATATTTGTTATGTTTAATATCTTTAGTTTAATCTGTATCTGTCTGAATTCTACCCTTTATTCAAGTAGTTTTTTATTCGCCAAATTGCCCGAGGCTTATGCCTTTTTCAATCCAATCGTAGACGTTATGCCGGTTATCCCTTTACTCTTTCTTCTCTTAGCCTTTGTTTGGCAAGCTGCTTTAAGTTTTCGATAAAAATGGAATCTCTATTCAATATTCAATTCATAATTTATTTGCTAAAAAAAAGATGATATTTTGATTCTGAAAATCAATAAGATTCATATAAGTCTGAACATTAGGAACCCTCGATTCAAAAATCAAAAAGCAAAATTCTGTTATTTTCTATTTTATATTGAAATTGAATAAGGGAAGGGGGAATGATCTTTATATTCAATAAGCTAATCAGCTTATTTATTCTTTTGTTCTAACCTTTCCTTTATAAGATCCCATAAAATACCTAATTATAGATATAGATATGGCAAGAAATTTTTGGTAACGAAAAAATATGAATCTTATTACATTATAAATAAATTTCAAAAAAAAAAGAAGTTTTTTTTATCTTTATAATGTCATTTTATAATGTCATTTTTATAATGACATATCAAAATAGTGTATAGTGTGTGTCGTAAAATAGGTGATCTATTTCCTTAAAAAAAAATGATCTGATCTTATCTTGGAGATTTGTAATGCTTACTCTGAAACTATTTGTTTACACAGTAGTAATATTCTTTGTTTCTCTATTCATCTTCGGATTTTTATCTAATGATCCGGGGCGTAATCCTGGGCGTGGAGAATAAAAAAAGAGATGAGATTCATTTTTACTTTCTTTTTTCATAGGTCAAAGATTTATAAAAGAAAATAATCGAAATTTCTTTCAATTCTGAAATCTCAAGTGATCAGGGGTCGGAGAGAGAGGGATTCGAACCCTCGGTACGAATTATTCGTACAACGGATTAGCAATCCGACGCTTTAGTCCACTCAGCCATCTCTCCTCATTACAAATTGAAAATTCTTCATGTGATTTCACACGTAAATATTCTATTTTCCTTCAATGATTCGAAACAGATTTATCCAATAGAAAGAAGACCTTACTTCTTTTATTTTGTACAAAAGGTTCATTTTCCCGATCTGGTTAAGTATAAGTACTGGCCCGGCCAGTACTTCTTTTGTTCCAACGAATAGAAATTGTTATTGAAACAAGAAGAGTAATTTTCATTACCATTACTAATTCTTATAAATTCTTAAAAAAGAAATTATCTATTCTTACTGTATTCTATATTATAATTATAGTAAATTAGATAGAGTATAAATGAGTCTAAATTAGAATATTCAGTCTTTATAGTAAAAATAGTAAAAGTTTTCTAGTAAGAGTATTACAGTATATTAAAGTATTTTAAGTATTAAGTATATAGTAATATAGTACTAGTATCTTTCGTCTTTCTTTTATTATTTTTAAGTATAAGATTTTGAAATTCATTAATGAAGAACAAATTTCATTCTAAATGAAAGTTGAATCCCAATTTAACCGAATTCCTAAAATCTGGCGGTTCAAGCGAAGGGAGGTTTCAAAAAGGATACTTATGACTTTAGTACACTATTGAAATTTGACTAAATTTTTTGCTATCCTACCTATTCTTTCTTCAAGTTTTCAATCCCGCACTGCGGCGGAACAAAATATGTATTCATGCTAAAACCTTCATGATTCTGATGCTATCTTGACTGTGTCTAATTACTTTGTTGGACAAAAGATCCATTTATATCCAATAATGAATATGTAGCGGGTATAGTTTAGTGGTAAAAGTGTGATTCGTTCTATTAACAGCTTCAATAGTTAAGGGGTCTTTCTATTTTTTTTTCATATTTCATATTCCGATCAAAAACTTTATTTCTTAAAAAGATTGAATCCTTTACCCCTCAATAGGACATTTGAGGTAAGAATATACATTCTCGCGATTTCTATCCAAAAGGCAATCATAATTTCGATAAAAAAATTGGATTATGGAGTCGAGAAGCATAATTTCTTTGATTGGTTCCATTCTTCCAATTAAATGAGTATGAATAAAGGATCTATGGATTAGAGTACAAAACTTTCAATCGTAACTAAATCTTCAATTTTTTAGCTAAAAAAGGGGGAGATTGAAGCCAAATAGCTAGAAAATGATGGTTTTGGTTTACTAGAACCCTCGGCTTCTTGTTTCAGCTCGGTAGAAACAAAATACTTTTCCTTAGGATCCCGCGAGTCTAAAAGAAATAGGGAACGAAGTAACTAGACTAGAGACTAGAAAGATTTGATAGAATCCCCCTCTTCTATAGGGATCATCTAAAAAGCGAGTAGCTCTAGATGCATTCGTAAAAAAAGCTGACATAGATGTTATGGATCTCATTTTTTTCTCTGATGGGAATACATAGATCTTCCATAAAGGAGCCGAATGAAAACAAAATATCATGTTCGGTTTTGAATTAGAGATGTTAAAAATGATCAACCAACGTCGACTATAACCCCTAGCCTTCCAAGCTAACGATGCGGGTTCGATTCCCGCTACCCGCTATATATTATCAATTCATATGATATACAGATGCATTATCCTTTTTGATATGCATCCTTCTTTTTATTGTATTACCTAAATCCCTCTAATCCTTTTTTCTTTCTTCTTTTTTTTTTCAGAAAAAAGAATTCAAAAATAGGAATATAGGAATAAAAGGCGTCCATTGTCTAATGGATAGGACAGAGGTCTTCTAAACCTTTGGTATAGGTTCAAATCCTATTGGACGCAATTTCTTTCTATATATCTATTATAGATAGAGAATAGAAAGAAAGAAGAACTCTTTTT